AAAAAAAAAAAGATTATTTTTTTCCTTAATTTTACAAAAAGCAACTTTGGGATTGCTGAAACACAGACAAACCAAATAATATTAATAATAAATATATATAAAGCAACGGAACCATCATAGTATTTTTGAACTCCTACGAAAGGAAGGGTGGTAATTTGATCATTTACCGATCTGGGTTTGATAGATCCTATTTTTTTCTTTGATGGAAGGTAAAGGTCAATTTTATTATAGAGCCGTATGCAATGCATAAAAGATGCCCGTACGGTTGTGGTTGTTCAATTCTATCTTTTTTTTTTCTTTTTATTCTTTATCTTTCTTTTCTATTCATCATGCAAAATAGAGGAACCCCTCTTTTGTTATACCATCAGGGTAATGATTCATCAACCTGCTAGTTCTTTTTATGAGGCACAAACGGGAGAATTTATCCTGGAAGCGGAAGAGCTGCTAAAACTGCGTGAAACCCTCACAAGGGTTTATGTACAAAGAACGGACAAACCCTTATGGGTTGTCTCGGAAGACATGGAAAGAGATGTTTTTATGTCAGCAACAGAAGCCCAAGCTTATGGAATTGTTGATGTTGTAGCGGTGGTTGAGTGAAAAGCCCGGATTTTTTTCGCGCAAATTATCGAGTTCCTATTTTATATTTTTGCTGAATTTACTATTTACTATAAAATTAAATAGAAGTAATTAAAAATTATCAGGTTAGGATCGATCTAAACCAGCCCATTATTTATATGATATGATTCAACATGCCAACTATTAAACAACTTATTAGAAATACAAGACAGCCAATCAGAAATGTCACAAAATCCCCCGCGCTTCGGGGATGCCCTCAGCGTCGAGGAACATGTACTAGGGTGTATGTGCGACTCGTTCAGATCATGAGCTGGGATAAAAGAAAGAAAACCATTTCTAGTATCAATGATCAGTACCGGGGAATAGGATAGACTAGAAAAAGAAGTCCGTTCAATTCAGTATAAAAAAAAGAATCTATCCATTCATTCTATTGTGTATGAAATTTATGGTTTCCATTGGTGCAAATCCAATCACCTCAATTTAAGATGAGAAGCAATTCTCCATTGGTAGCAAATGGTTATCCATTAAGCGGAGAAAATTCTACTTAAAAATAAAAACATAAAACTTAGGCCCCTCTTGCAAGAACGGACTAACAGGGTTAGCTACCCAGCCAACTTTCATAATTAAATACCGTTACTGTGTAAGTAGATCTAATCGTGAAAGACCTATTACTGGATAATTCATGGGTAGAGCCAAAGAATGTGAACTATACAAGTTACCAATAACATTGATTAAATGAAGTAAAGGCTCCGGTGTATAGAGAAAACCTCACCGTTTAAGAAGTAACCATATAAACGAAGGAAGCCACTATTTCTTTATCCATTTATATTTTTTATTTATTATATTTTGATACCTAGTAAAATGAAATTTCTTATTTCGAAGTGAAATGTCTAGAAAAAAGAAAAATAGCGGTCGGGAAGGTTATAGTAGCCAAAGTCATTGGAATTTTTAGTTTATATATTGGAAAAAAGCTTTGTTATTAATAGACTAGGAAAGGGAAAAAGAATAACTGAAAGAAAGGAAATTTATTAGTTATTCGTCAAAGTTTCATTTATTCAATGACCAGAATTAGACGGGGAAATATAGCTCGGAGACGTAGAACAAAAATTCGTTTATTTGCATCAAGCTTTCGAGGGGCTCATTCAAGACTTACTCGAACAATTACTCAACAGAAAATAAGAGCTTTGGTTTCGTCGCATCGGGATAGGGATAAGCAAAAGAGAAATTTTCGCCGTTTGTGGATCACTCGAATAAACGCAGTAATTCGTGAAATAGGGGTATCCTATAGTTATAGTAGATTAATACACGACCTATATAAGAAACAGGTGCTTCTTAATCGTAAAATACTTGCACAAATAGCTATATCAAATAAAAATTGTCTTTATATGATTTCCAATGAGATCATAAAAGAAGTAGATTGGAAAGAATCCACCGGAATAATTTAAACGGAGTTCCCCGGAGAATGAACTCCGGGAGGGTAAAGTCAAAATAAATATGATAAAAAAATAGTAAAACTGAATGAACACACTCAAAAAAATCTTTATTCTTACCCGATTCTTTTTTTTCTTACGACACGATAATTCAATCTATATTTTTCATATTTTTCGAACAAAACATCAATCTGCGTTTGAGTTCGGATTTTACTTTTTTTTAGTCAAGTGAAGAAAGAGTAAGCCTATTTATTTCTGGCTCGAAGACCCGCAGTTCTGGTGGTCAACTCGGTTCTTTCAAACTGTTTCTCATTATTAAGAAAAGGTAACAAAGATAAAATACGAGCTTGTTTTATAGCAATAGTAATTAATCGTTGTTGTTTCAAGGTCAATCTATTCACCCGTCTAGATAATATTTTTCCTTGTTCGCTAATAAATCGACTAATTAAACTCATGTTTCTATAATCAATTCGATCCCCCGATTGAATCGGGGGCAAACGCCTACGAAAAGATCGCTTGGATTTAAGAAAAGGCCGCTTGGATTTATCCATGGTTTGTTTAATTTATTCCTTATCCCGAAAATCCTATTTCGGTCGGATCTAAAATGAATTAGAATAAATAGGATTTGGTTTGTTTATATTTAATTATGTTATATATATATATAATATTTAACTATGTTCTATATAGAATGTCATTTTTACCCTTCCTTGGAAGGGTTACATACATGTGCTCGATTCGATCTATTTCTTTATCTCCCCATGAATCATATGTTTGTAACAAAATGGACAGAATTTTCTCAATTCCAATCGATTAGGCGTGTTGTGACGATTCTTTTCAGTAATATATCTGGAAATACCCGTTGATACCTTATTACCACCGTTTCGAACACAACCGGTACATTCCAAAATAACCGTTATTCGGACATCTTTTCCCTTGGCCATGAACCCCCCTTGGATTTTTGATTTACTCAACTCTTCTATTTTCGATCCGAAATGAAGAAGAAGGAAGGAAGGATAAATAGAAGTTATTAACTTGAAATCCAATTATGAAAACTTTCGCTGCAATCAATATACTAAAAAAATTTCTAAACTTTATTTCAAATTCAAATCACAGTATTTCATTTACATTTAAGTACCTTGTTTGTATAAGAGTCTTGTCGTAGATCTAGGCCCCACCCTGTTTATTCTACCTCCATCCCTAGTTTTGAATTGAATAATTTATTTAATTCAAACTTGAACCCAAGTCTCGAAGCTGTTGAATACACCTTTTATTTTTTTCTCTTTCCTCCCTCTTATTCTAAAAGGAAAAGGGGAAAAAAGAGAAAAAGGGGGCAAAGGATTAGTCACAAATATTTAATTGTATCTCGAATCTCCGTTATTTGGTACGGTATCAATAACTAGAATCAAAAAAAGGGGAATGTCAATGCATCTGGGAAAAAACGATTAATCTCTATCAATAGACCTGCTAAAGACCCGAACCATAGAGTACTTAATACCGGTGCCACGGAAAGATATGTTTTTAGATCTCGCATTGAAAAATCTCCTTCCTTTTTTTATTGTAAAAAAAAATGGTAATACATAAATGATCAGATGCATATGCAGTTAAGAACCTTGTACACGGAATCCCTAATTAAAATTGAAATGTACAACTATCCAGTAAATAAAATTTTTTCTTAAAACATAAAAAAACGTTCCTCTCTTCCCGAGCATTCCCGAAAACTACTCATTTATTTTTACGACAGGTTCCGTTCCGTATTTCATACGTATATAAGACTTTTCTTTTACTATTATTATATGTTAAATGGGACCAAAAAGACGAAATGCCCATATAAATTGTATATATCAATGGAGGAAATAACAATGTGGAAAACAAAACAGGAATTCTATACAATGACACTGTAGACCAATTTGAGGGATGTAGCGCAGCTTGGTAGCGCGTTTGTTTTGGGTACAAAATGTCACAGGTTCAAATCCTGTCATCCCTACCTATTACTTCTAGCAGTAACGAGGGATTAATTAAGATCGATTCCAATCTTTTCTGATAAGAAAGCGCTCTTAGTTCAGTTCGGTAGAACGCGGGTCTCCAAAACCCGATGTCGTAGGTTCAAATCCTACAGAGCGTGATTTCGTCCTTATTTTTCTTAGATCAAATTAGACTGAAAGAGCTTCACTAACTTGAACCGCAATCTGAATTTGACCTCCTTTTGTATTAAAGAAAGTAGGAGGTCAATCAAAAAAAGCGAAAGTAATTAATCAAAGGTCCGATTGATCACCACGCCTATATTGTAAATATGCAGTTACGAATAATCCAGCCAAAGTAACAGGAATTAGACCTAACACGATTCCAAATAGAAAAACTTCAATCATTGCAATTTATTTGAAAGGAGAAAAGGGAGGTAATATCTATACCTAAATATTAATCTGAATTACCATGAATCTCAATGACCAAGAATTTGCAATTTATACGGAATCCTATCGAAAGATTTTTTTTTATGAATTGTGCATTTCAAATACTAATTTCAGATAAGTCGTATCTTGCTCAGACCAATAAATAGAGCTGAGGTTACCGTTAAAGCCGCTAGTAGAAAACCAAAATAACTAGTTATAGTAGGCATGAAGGAGCTAAATGAAATATGTTCTTTTTGTACATATATGTTTCTAAAAAAGCACTTACCTAAGTTTCCTTTTTCAAAAAATAGGGGATATTCAAAATTTTTGATTAATCTATCATTATAGACGGTACTAACAAAGATAAAGTGACAGGCGTATAAAAACAAATTGAGTCATCATTTACCACATCTACCCATCCCGCGATTCCAATCAACCGATTCATTGAGCAACTCTTGGGGGAAAACTTATATAAACTAATAAAAAGAACTGGGCCGTGTAACTTCACTCAAAAATTAAACCTTTTTAATTTTTAAAATGATTACATTCTGGAAGAATAAAAGAAAACTTTTTTATTGTCTCGAATCCTATTTATATTTTAGAGCCA